GGGACTGCAAATCCTTTTTCCCCAGTTCAAATCCGGGTGTCGCCTGATTAACAAAAGACTCGGAATCTCTTACCCTCCTAATAGAACTCACTAAATTCTTGCCCGGCAGAAGCAGAGGTAAGGAGCGAGGACTGTCGATACTGGATTTTAAGAATCAGGGGAGGGGGTTCTATAAAAGACTTTCAATTATTTCTTCAAAAATCCGGGTGTGGCCCAAACCGGTATCATACCAATACAATATGAATAAAGAAATACTCACTTATTACTGATGCGCTCAGGCTATTGATTTGATTTATCAATCGAATCAAATCTATAGTAAGATTCAATTGTGAGATTCAGAACTACAAAAGTCGGGGACCGTAAATCCGTGTATACAAAGGAAGGTTCCTAAGGGACTGTAAATCCTTGCTCCTAGGATCCAAGTAGGTATTATAGGAAGGACTCTAAATACTTCCTAATTACCTCACCCTACTGGTGTTTACTGACTGAGTCTTGAATTAGATTGGGTAGACTGATGGAGAATCAAATAAAGAGTTGTGGAAAGAACTGAAGATACTTTGTATCCAGACAAACTTACGAGAGTCTCTGAGTGCTCAGGTTTTCAATTTTCAATTAATATTAATATTGTATGGGTGATTGCCTTTTATAGAATATTTATAGAATCAAAGTAGAAAAAAAAAAAAAATGATTTCTTTTGGGTAACCCTGCCAAGAATGTAATAGGGCGTCTTCCAATTGTTTCACAGAAGTAGAGACAGTTAAGGCTTAGATGGGAGATAGGGATATGTGATAGATAGTTATCTATCTTGATGGTATATTTTTTTTTTCTACTTTTGTTTATGAAAGGCAACAAAACAAACAATAGGCCTTACTATTCCTACATGTTCCATTAGTAACATCCCCTTGAGACTCCCAAGGAAGTAACTACGTATCTTGCTTGTACTTAGTGCTTCCCGATTCCACAAGAAATCATATAGGGACTTGTTACGAGTGTATTCATTGGGTTGGTTCATCAATAACGTTAGGTCACAATCCCATTTTGACTCTGCACCATTGATTCCACTATTATTAGTGATCAATAATGGAATAATTCCTTTATATTCATAGAGATAGGGGACACAATTCACATGGATATAGTAAGTCTCGCTTGGGCTGCTTTAATGGTAGTCTTTACATTTTCCCTCTCACTCGTAGTATGGGGAAGAAGTGGACTCTAGGGGTACTACTAATTGAGTAATCGAATTGTATCAATTGTTTAATAGATCGTTCTGCAAAGCGTTTTAAAATCAAAATATCTCCACTTCATAAATTCTATTGGAATCCTAAGAACCTTTTGATCAAACAAATATTTCAACGACTGGATTCCCAATGGGAAATTTTTCCAACCGAATTCTTGCTAAATATTCTATTTTGAGGAACCGGCTCTTACTAGAATTATGCATATTACAATGAGGAGCAGCCAACCCCTATTTTTTTTTTTTGATTTGTTTCCCTCTTCTCTTTGCTGTTCAAAGAAGAAGCCATTCTTCTATTACGTAGATATGTACTTTCTACCGAGGCGACATAGACATAGTCGTTGTCCAAAGAAAAGAGGTATTACGAATAACATAATAAAATCTTGCGGGTATGCGTACTTACCGTTTTGTTTTATACTCCTAGGAATCTTATTTATGCTTTATTGACTCGCCTCATGTCATGCATGAAAAATCGGTGGGGTCTACCACATCCTTTTCAAAATCCGAAGAAGTTACTATAGAACTCTTTGGATCATCTGTTAACGGATCAATCAATTACTTCTTCGTAATGCTAAAAAAAAGGGCTTGGTTTTCTTTTATATAATATATGCCTATGCCCATACTATTCTTCCTCCATTGATTCTTTCGATGGATCCGGAGATTCATATTGAAAATAATTAGAAACCCAGGAATTAGAAGAGTTGACGTTCGATTATTTCAGATTGATCGGGATCAATACAAATTGATGTAGCAAAGAAATAGAATTGGAGTGCTATTTACATGTACATATATATATGATATGTAGGTATATATTGTGGATTGATTTATATCAAGCCCATATCTTTCTACAATAATAGATAGTGTGGTAGAAAGAACTATATGAACCTTTCTACCATACTATCTCATATACTGCTGACTCCAACCCGATCATTTCATTTAAGACTTGGAATTTGAATCCCTTTCTTCAATCGTTGATAAGAACTAATAAGTAAAGTTTCATTCAAATTAATCACTTTGACTAACTGTTTTTACGTAGATGATAAGTAAAAAAGCAGTAGGAACTAGAATGAACAGCGCAGTAGCAATAAATGCGAGAATATTGACTTCCATAATCTCATCGTTTTTTTGCTTCGCAATAACTCGGGATCTAATCCCATAGAGATGATAAGTCTTTCTCCTGTAAATTCAATGGCATGGATTGCATCCTGATGATACTGAATCGTATCAATATCATGAATAACAATATCTGATCTATCAAATTGATTCATCGTCGAGAATTGAATAGTATAACATAGGAAGATCTTTTATCCATACCGAATCCAAAATGGGATTCCTGGTCCAATCAAGAATCCCATTGAATGTATCATTTCCACTCTTTCTTTTCTATAACCTGCCGTCTTCCTTATACAATCATCCGACCGCCGTTCCATTGGTCACAAACCCCAATGGTAGGGATGAAATGAAAAAAGAAATGAGTTAAGTTCGAAACGAAGTTTTTGTGAAGATCTAATCTTCTTGGAAGACAGAGAAGTGTGATAAAGATTGGTTCGGTATAAAAGATCTAATATAATATTCCGACAAATTCACTATTTTATTTATTGATTTTGTTTTTTCTTCGATGGGGCCATTAAAATATGAAGGAACAAAAAGATCATCCCCCCCTAGAACAAGAGGGGCAGATCTTTGTTTGATCTTTTATTAGTATCCTCTGTCCTTGGATTGGAACTGGGACACATACATCAAAAATTAAGTATGCAATTTTAATGAGATAGAGAAATTGTTTTCAATCAGTAATTTAGGTTTCACAAAATCGGAGCTAGAAAAAAAAGGGTGGTAGGTTTAATCTTAAAAGTACTCTGTCGGGGCAACTAGTAACTATCTATATTAAGTTAATTGTCTATCGTACAATAAACGAATACAATTTGTGTATGTGCTCCCGGGAAACCTATGGGTACTCTATTCCATGGATCAGGAGCAATCGAAAAAGACAGACCCGTGCGGTCTCTCTTGAAATCCTGAATAGGGCGATACTACTGATCAATCTACATACGTCTCTCCCCCATCAATCGGTACTAGTTGAAGTAATTGAAATTCCCGTATTTCTCCCATGAGAAATGCGAAACGAAAAACACGAAAGAAATAAGGATCCCCTGGGGGATTAAAGGGGATTAAATCCTGCTCCTTGTCTCCCCCTCTTCACAGAAAACGGAAAGATGAGTTGATGGATTCATCGGATTCTAGGTCGGGACTGACGGGGCTCGAACCCGCAGCTTCCGCCTTGACAGGGCGGTGCTCTGACCAATTGAACTACAATCCCGGGGAAATGAGGTGTACAGCATACATACATATTCTTATAATTTCATTCGAACCCTTTTATTCTATTTAATTGAAAATCAACGTCTTGTAACAGAAAGACGAGTGATATACTGATATCTACACGGATATGGACTATAGCGAGAGTGACGCGGATTACTAGTAATCCTGTGGATTCTTTTATTGCCAAATCGATTGATAATCAATCTTTCAGTGAAAAAACAAAAAAGGACTCTTTTTTGTTTTTTTCTTTATTCCACTTATATTTACAGATTCTTGTTAATTATTTACAGATTATTATTAATATCGTTAGAAAGATCAAAAACACGCAGGATAAGATAAATAGGGATATAGCAGAAAAAATGGACGGACTCTTTCTTTCTATATATCAGGTATTTATGGAGGACAAATTGGTTATACCATCCTCATGGATCGGCGAATTATTGGGCCGAGCTGGATTTGAACCAGCGTAGACATATCGCCAACGAATTTACAGTCCGTCCCCATTAACCGCTCGGGCATCGACCCAGGAAGAATCCATTCTAGGCTTATTGATAATCCATGGTCAACTCCCTTTCGTCTTACCCCCAGGGGAAGTCGAATCCCCGCTGCCTCCTTGAAAGAGAGATGTCCTGAACCACTAGACGATAGGGGCATACCTGCCCGATCGCCATCATACTATCTATGCTCATAGTATGAGCAGTTTTTTGAAATTGTCAATGCTATGACTAGATCGAAGAATCTTTCTTGCTTACAAGAATGGAATATCATTTTTGGGTTGTTGATTCATGAACCATCCTATGGACAGAGTATAGGATCCTTCAGGGAGTGATTTATCCGACAGAAAAAAGGCAAAGCCCATTCCATTTCTTCAATTTCCACTCGTCGATTCGTTCATCGTTAAGATGAGCTATGCCTATCCCACACTAACACTAAGCTAAGCCAGGAAATTCAGAAACGATAGAATTTTTTTTTTTGATTTATTCAAAAAGGATGATGTAGAACTCGTAAATCTGGAAAGGGATCGACAAATAATCGAAAAGATTCTTTTCTCTATAATAATTTGGTTTAGGGTACGGGTTGAATCCCTTCATCACATGATTCGATGAAATATCTTGGATCTATATCGGATTGATACATGTATCAATCAATCAAGTGAATCTCGTCCGGATGGGTCAATAAAAGCAATTAGGAGCGGCCCTGAAACAACTCATTGCATTGATATTTCTCAAATATAAATAACTAAAACTTCCTAGGTAAATCCATTTTCTTGTTCCTGAATGAGCCCTTATGTATACATGTATATATGTGTATGTAGTACATACATAGGTACATGTAGTAGACTCTATAGTAGCTAGTGGTTAATTCATGAATTGAAGAAAATGGGCCCTTTTAACTCAGTGGTAGAGTAACGCCATGGTAAGGCGTAAGTCATCGGTTCAAATCCGATAAA